AAATATTTTTTCTAAGATTCCCCTTTTCGTCCACTTAATATCATATCGTATTTTTATTCAAGGAATATTTACTATATATTATATTGGTCCGCCAATCTTCTTAATTCATCAAATCATAATTTCAATAAGATATATGTTTACGACGTGTGAGTAAATAAAAAATCGGAGAACCTATTCTACTTTACAGTTGATTTTATTCAACAATTGACCAAAAGAAAATATTATATTAATCAATTAAAAAATTGCATGAACTTAGATCAATCAAATAATGATATTTCTATCCAATAATGGGCCTTAATCAATTTCAATTTAATTTGCCCATTTAGATTAGATTGTATTCGGTTGGAATGCTGATAACGAAAACGGAAGGAAGAAAAAAAATTTACAAAACAAAAATGGGATTCCTAAAAAAATAGATTGATTCTCGAATCTGATTGAATTTAATGATTTACGTTATGGAAGAAAGACGTGTATATGTAATATTAGATATTGACTAGTTATATATGAACTAAAGATATATTTCATTTCTCCTACTACTGTAGGGGGGTTCTAACAGAAGTCCTTTCGTCTCGTTTCGACTGTGACTTGCCTGAATAAACAGATGAAACCAAGAAAAGCCGAAAGAATTGTGAAATAACAGTTTGGAACCAAGAAATGGAAAAACGAGAATTCTATGGATTCGCGAAGACTCTGCGGATAGAAACGAAAAAAGATATATCGAAGTAGTTCTGATAATTCAATAATATTATTACTGAAATTCGAAGTTCTTAGTTACTTCGACTAGATTAATCCTATCGATCGAATAATTAAGTCATAATTCATTGGTTGATTGTATCATTAACCATTTCTTTTTGTTGGTACGAGGAATTTATCATGAATCCACTGATTTCTGCTGCTTCCGTTATTGCTGCTGGATTAGCCGTAGGGCTTGCTTCTATCGGACCAGGAGTTGGTCAAGGGACTGCTGCGGGTCAAGCCGTAGAGGGTATCGCGAGACAGCCCGAGGCAGAGGGAAAGATACGAGGTACTCTATTGCTTAGTCTAGCTTTTATGGAAGCTTTAACAATTTATGGATTGGTTGTAGCATTAGCACTTTTATTTGCGAATCCTTTTGTTTAATCTTAGAAATAGGAAAAATACATATTTTTCCTATTTTATTTCCGTGGACTTGTGCTTTTTCAAATTAGATCAAGATTTCACTCCTACAATTACTTATTCGTTGAGAAAATAACCTACGTTAGGGAAGGGCTGATTTACAGATGAGGAATTAGTATACCAATTCGCTTTCATCCTTCCCGTTCGTAGTACAGGGGAATCTATTTTATGATGGTGTTCAAACAATCAAGGGGTAGTTCATACTTTATAACTATAAATAAAATAAATTATAACTCGAATATTTTTTGACTCGATTTCAAAAAAAAAAAAAGAGGGGCAAAGTGATAGAAAAAGAACTTTGGTCGATTTTTTAGTCTATCTATAAGAGGAGATTATATGAAAAATGGAACCGATTCTTTCGTTTCTTTAGGCCACTGGCCATCTGCCGGGAGTTTCGGATTTAATACCGATATTTTAGCAACAAATCCAATAAATCTAAGTGTAGTGATTGGTGTATTGATCTTTTTTGGAAAGGGAGTGTGTGTGAGTTGTTTATTTCAAGAATAGGCTGGATCCAACCAGCTGTATCCTTTTCCGTTATAACTAGGAAAGAAAGGTGCATGATCTTTCGAATTACTTCTGAAGAAATTAAGAAATGATATGTAAGAACCATCACATTTCGTGATTAATTGGCAAATCCACTTTGATTCTCTAGCAACCAATAATGTAAGATTGTTAAGATGGTTAAAGCAAATCGTTTGAAGTCTAGACACGGCATGGTACTCTTTCTACCACTATGTTAATATAGAGATCGTTTTCAAATGAATATTTTATCGATATAGGACACTCATCTTGATAAAATAATTTGAACCGCTTGTTCTAAAAATAGGCATTTTCCCCTTTTTATCCAATGCTGAATCGACGACCTATGCCTTAATGTAAATGTATAAGTAAGAAAAATCTTTTGGATTTGAACTGAAGAAAAAAAAAGAAACAACTTTGCTGACAATTACATATTTTTTATTTTGTCAGAAGAGTCCTCCAACTATTTTGGTTTTGCATTAGATTCGTATTTTTTTGGACTATGAATAAAGAAGAGAGGATAGGCTCATTACATTCATAAAATAAGCTATGATAATTTACCAAGTAATTGAGCGTGAGAGCCAAATGAATCGAAAGATTCATGTTTGGTTTGGGAAGGGATTATGGAAGTTTTCAAATGAACGGAATTATAATCTACTTTCATTAAGTGATTTATTAGATAATCGAAAACAGAGGATCCTGAATACTATTAGAAATTCAGAAGAACTGCGTGAGGGGGCCATTGAACAGCTGGAAAAAGCCGGGGCCCGCTTACGGAAAGTAGAAATGGAAGCCGATGAGTTTAGGGTGAATGGATACTCTG